AAAGAAAAGATATATAAAATTTTTACCATTTTATAAAAAGAAGTGCTTTGAGATTATAGACTTATCCACTTAGATGAATAAATCATACTATACTCTATTTATATTATGAACGAATATGTATCCCAATCCATCTCGAGGTATTTGTATCAATACCTATTCGGTATATCTTTTTTTCTCTGCCAGGAACCAGATTTGAACTGGTGACACGAGGATTTTCAGTCCTCTGCTCTACCAACTGAGCTATCCTGACCTTTTCCTATGCATCATCCTAGTAGAGGATTTGTATCTATGTCAATTAAAGGGATTAAAAAATCAATTAAATAAAGTATTTAAAATTAGAAATTTGAAAATGGGGGGGTAGTCCTACCCATTGTATATGGCTTACTTAATAATACTTAAAAATAGAGTGAATAGCTGGGATTCCTTCCCGATACTCGAATAAAAAAGAAATCTATTCTAGGATAAGATCCATTGAGTTCTCTTCGCACTCCTTTGGGAAAGAGTAGAATGAGAAAGCTAATGAATCTTAAATTGATAAAAAAGAAAAAAGAGGATAAATACTATAGTTAGCGAATAAGAGAGGGTTTGGGGATAGAGGGACTTGAACCCTCACGACTTATAAAGTCGACGGATTTTCCTTTTACTAGAAATTTCATTGTTGTCAGTATTGACATGTAGAATGGGACTCTCTCTTTGTCCTCGTCCGATTAATCCACTTTTTTAAAGATCTCAAAACTTTGAATTGAAGGATTTGATTATTCAATATTCGATTGGAATGGATTCACAATAATTCTAAAAAAATTAATAATTTTTTATTTAATAATCATTTCTATTTCTAATTTCATTCTAAAAAAGAATAAAGAACCAATATTATAATATGGGTTCTGTGATTAATCATTTGCTATGTCAGTATCTATACGTGTTTATTAGATGTATAAAGAAAGCCCTTCCTTCAAATTTAGAAGGAGTTCCACTAACAACACAACGTAATTAACTCGATTCGTTAGAACAGCTTCCATTGAGTCTCTGCACCTATCCTTTTTCTTTGTATTCTAGTTCGAGAACCCCCTTGTTTTCTCAAAACACGGATTTGGCTCAGGATTGCCCTTTTTTAATTCCAGGGTTTCTCTGAATTTGGAAGTTACCACTTAGCAGGTTTCCATACCAAGGCTCAATACAATCAAGTCCGTAGCGTCTACCGATTTCGCCATATCCCCATTTTCCTCTTCTTTGAGACAAGGATTCCTTGTCTAATTTTACCCATCTCTTAGTTTTTTTATCTATTGAATTCATCACTCGACGTAGTCTAGCAGTTCGACTCTATTTGAGAGACCCCACTTGCTTATTGCAATTCAGAATTGAATTGATTGTATCGTTGAGGTATTTCCAATTCAATCCGAATCAATATATTTCAAAGTTTTTCTCTCCCCACCTACTTTATTACTTTTTTTAGAGTATTTGAAATCATACTATAACGCTTGATATTCATTTTCTTTTCTAATCAGAATTCGCTATTTTATTTGCTATGACGCTATGTTCCCCTTAGTTAAATAGGAATCAATTCTATTCTATATAGAAAAATAGAAAAATGGATTTGTGAATTAGAGAAATAAAAAGAAAACTCAATAAATTTTTTAATTTTATTTAAAGATATCTTCTAGTTAAGCATATCAAGGTAACTTTATCTTTAAGAAGTTTTAGTTTTTTTATAAGATAAGTAGAACTTTAAATTTCGAATTTAGTTAATAGCTAAGATTAATAACTAAGATCTGAGATTTTACGGATTTCCTATACTATACCTATTTCTATTTCTATTTGTTACACTATTTCTGCTATGTAAGCCCACTTAGCTCAGAGGTTAGAGCATCGCATTTGTAATGCGAGGGTCATCGGTTCAAATCCGATAGTCGGCTTTTTTTCTCTATCGATGTTCTACGAACAAAAATCTCTTTTTTTTTTTCAAATTAAATGGAGAATCCAGGATCTTTTATGTTTTCTACCTTACAATTTTGCTAGATACAAAACAATAAAATAAATAATATATATACAAAAAATACAGATTTTGATGAAATTCGATTTTTTTGTGGTACTTTAGTTGATTTTACTCTGTTTATCCTGTAGTTTAATTCAGTTTTAATTTCGATGTATTCTGTAATGTAAATACAATGAAATTAATTGTGTAAAATGAAATTTCAATAAAATAAAAAAGGAGTCTTCATGTCCCGTTATCGAGGACCTCGTTTAAAAAAAATACGCCGTCTGGGAGCTTTACCAGGACTCACTAGAAAAACACCTAAATCCGGAAGTAATCTGAAAAAAAAATTCCATTCTGGTAAAAAGGAGCAATATCGTATTCGTCTTCAAGAAAAACAGAAATTGCGTTTTCATTACGGTCTGACAGAACGACAATTACTTAGATATGTACATATCGCTGGAAAAGCAAAAAGGTCAACAGGCCAGGTTTTACTACAATTACTTGAAATGCGTTTGGATAATATCCTTTTTCGATTGGGTATGGCCTCGACCATTCCTGGGGCCCGCCAATTAGTAAACCATAGACATATTTTAGTTAATGGCCGTATAGTCAATATACCAAGTTTTCGTTGTAAACCCCGAGATATTATTACTACGAAAGATAACCAAAGATCAAAAGGTCTGGTTCAAAATTATATTGCTTCATCTGACCCAGGGAAATTGCCAAAGCATTTGACGATTGACACATTAGAATATAAAGGACTAGTAAATAAAATTCTAGATAGGAAGTGGGTTGGTCTCAAAATAAATGAGTTGTTAGTTGTAGAATATTATTCTCGTCAGACTTGAACTTAACGAAAAAAAGAAAGGTTCATAGAATTTTATTCCCCTTACCCTTCCCCCGAACTAAATCGACCTAAGACCACTAATTTGTAAGACCGCTAATTCGTATTTTCCCACTCAACTAGCAAAAACGGATTAACCCTAGGATCTTTTTTTCCTATGTGTATATTTTACATCCAACAGTAATTTGCTATAGAAAATTTCTATTAAATAAGATATTATTGCTGGAATAAATTGGTATTTGATTTGCTACATTGTGCTCGTTAACGTTGATAAATTAAGAAAAACGGAAAGAGAGGGATTCGAACCCTCGGTAAACAAAAGTCTACATAGCAGTTCCAATGCTACGCCTTCAACCGCTCGGCCATCTCTCCTACAATAATCTTATTATGGAAAATAAACTGAGTGAATAGCGAGTTTTCTGCAGTACAGGTACAACCGCAACCGCTCGGGGGTTCCATAGTTCTATTGGAAAAATGCCTTTTGCTGTAAGTGGAAGGATCTTAGGTTTTTTTACTAGGAATTGCGCTCCCTATAAAAGTTTTAGTTTGGGTTTTCCCGCAACCAAAGAAAAAGAGAATGGAAGAATTCTTTTTTTCTTCTTATTGCATAATAAAATAAAGAAACCCTAGAATTCCGTTTGCATAAGGTACGCTACACCATACTATCGAAATCCAAAATAGGGTATGAGACAATTAATGACTTTGCAAACACGAAATAGCTGATGAGAGAAGTTATTGTTGAGAAATAGGAAAGTGGAATAAAATCCAGTCTTAGTCAAATATTTCACATCTCCTCTTGTCCAAGCAGAATAAAAAGGAATTTGAGCTGCGCGGAAAATCCATATCTCTCTTATCCATTTAAAGCACGTGGATTTAGAGTATACGGATGGATCGATTTATAAGAATCGAATGTGTTTGTTTTTATGTTATTTTGTGAAGGAATGAAAACAATTCTATATAGAATGGGTTGGGAATTATGCCTAGATCCCGCGCAAATGGAAATTTCATTGATAAGACCTTCTCAATTGTAGCCAATATTTTATTGCGAATAATTCCCACAACCTCAGGAGAAAAAAAAGCATTTACTTATTATAGAGATGGTGCGATTTGACTCTTTTTTTTTTTTTTTAGCCCTACCTACACGTTAGTATTCCGAGAAAGAGAGGGGGTTCACATAGAGAGAACAATATTAGTAAAGCAAACCCACGCTTCGGGAAGGTGAGGTGAACTAACAATTCCTTCTGTCGTGTATCCTCGATTGATGCAGCCTCAGATGCTTCAATTATAGATTTGAGTATTGAGCGAAAGGTTATACCTACAGGATAGGTTATGGATATGGATTACAGGCCAACTCTACTCTATTAGTACCAGTAGGCAGCATAGGGGAGAAAAGCACTACACCTAGAAATAGGAAAGGAATCAACAATAAAAAAACTTTGTTAGAAATTAGCCCTTTCCTGATCCGTATCAGGGTTGGGAAGAATGGTTGGGATAACAAACAACCATCAGGTTTGTACTTTGGATACCCCTATAACCATCAAAGATCGTTGAAGTGGCTAATTCCTCTAAATAGGGGGCGTTGAGAACAAATAAATTCGTGGAGCTATTGTTTTTTTCTAATTCATTGGTGTTAAGAAAAACATCTTGCGAGAAGGTTGGCTAGAGATTTCTTGGAAAAATACCAGCCCCTTTCGATTCATAATGAGACGGGACTAATTCTATTTTGATTCTATAGATTATTTCGCTTAGTACTATGTACAGAAGGGAGGAGCCGTATGAGATGAAAACCTCATGTACGGTTTTGGAACGGAGATTTTTTGAATAGAATGAACGACCGTAACGGATGTTGGCTCAATCCGAAGGAAATTATGCGGAAGCTTTGCAAAATTATTATGAAGCTACGCGACTAGAAATCGACCCCTATGATCGAAGTTATATACTCTATAACATAGGACTTATACACACAAGCAATGGAGAGCATACAAAGGCTTTGGAATATTATTTCCGGGCACTAGAACGAAACCCCTTCTTACCGCAAGCTTTTAATAATATGGCCGTGATCTGTCATTACGTGCGACTATCTCCACTATAGAAAGAAAAAAAGAGAGGATCAAATTTTCTAGTAAATACTAGAAAAAAAAGGGCTTTCTACATAGGGATCGTAAAAACAACGATTTTTCCCTATCAGCTGTAGGAAGGAAGGACACTTCAAGAGAATCAAAAAAGGAAGAAAGTATCGCCTATACTACTACTCTATGGATAAAGTTCTCAAATTGATAGGGAAAGCACCGTAAAGATCAATTAGTGAGCGACTGGGTCGATACAACTAAAAAAAACTGCTTACTTATCTTATCCCATGATATGGGGTAAAATTTAGGAATCCGCTTATGTAATAGAGCCGATCCACTAAGGGATTAAGCAGCGGTGTAGTATCAGATCCCAAAGATAGTAAGTTCTTTTTTCTTTCTTATGGAAAAAAGCCTTTTTCAAGGATTCTATAGAGATTTCATATATGAAACCGGGATAGTTACCTTTCAGAAAATTCGAACGAAGGCTCTAGATCTATCTATGCTTCATTCTTCTGAAGGTGGGAAAAAAGATCAAACTGATTATGGATAAAAATTAGGGTTTGAAACTTAGGTAATTAACTTCTTTTGCTTAACAAAAAAAAAATTCGATCGATTTTTGAGAAATCGAATTCAGTTAAGATAGGGAAAATTAAGAGAGCAATTTATGAGCCGTATGAGGTAGGAAACTCTCAAGTACGGTTCTAAGGGAAGGAACTGCCTATTCCGACCGAGGAGAACAGGCCATTCTACAGGGTGATTCGGAAATTGCAGAAGCTTGGTTTGATCAAGCTGCTGAGTATTGGAAACAAGCTATAGCTCTTACTCCCGGAAATTATATTGAAGCACAGAACTGGTTGAAGATTACGAAGCGCTTTGAATTTGAATAAGAGCACGCCTCCTTATTTTTCATAAAATGGGGAGTTTGGTTGTTGTGTTGATCCATTCATTAATAAAATAAATTAGGTCGTAAGATCGAATCCAGAATTTCATTATATCCCTTTCGTATACCTTCTATTTTATATGATATTTCATAAGGATAAACCATAGGGGTAGGGTCTAGAATAGAAATAATAAAGTGAATAAAAAGAAAAAATAGTGGCAATATAAATATTGATAATATATCAGGACTGTCTTATTAATAATTCTAATGAGTTATCTTGGAATTTAGAATAAAATAAAAAACCCTATATTATGCTCAAGGAAAGTAGATGTATATAGGAGCTTATACCTTCAAAAAAAAATACACCAGTTTCTTAAATTTCAAAAATATTTTTTTTCTTACGTCGGGAAATATTTGTTTTTCAAGACAAACAATGTCCGTTAGGCACCTAATCTTTATGTCATAATAGATCCGAACACTTGCCTCGGATTGACTTCAATATATAATTGTTCCAGTGAATAACTAAAAAAAAAAAAATAGAAGAACGGTAGATAGTAAAGAAAAGAACTAATCATAATATCTATCTTTCAAAATCTATCTTTCAAAGATTCACAAAAAAGACAGTTGGCGGGTCTCTTTGTATGTCTTGTCCGGAAAGAGGAGGACTTAATGATTATTCGTTCGCCGGAACCAGAAGTAAAAATTGTTGTGGATAGGGATCCTGTAAAAACATCTTTTGAAGAATGGGCCAGACCCGGCCATTTCTCAAGAACACTAGCTAAGGGCCCTGATACTACCACTTGGATCTGGAACCTACATGCTGATGCTCACGATTTCGATAGTCATACGGGTGATTTGGAGGAGATCTCTCGAAAAGTCTTTAGTGCTCATTTCGGGCAACTCTCCATTATCTTTCTTTGGTTGAGTGGCATGTACTTTCATGGTGCCCGCTTTTCCAATTATGAAGCATGGCTAAGTGATCCTACTCACATTGGACCCAGTGCTCAGGTAGTTTGGCCTATAGTAGGGCAAGAAATATTGAATGGTGATGTAGGCGGGGGTTTCCGAGGAATCCAAATAACCTCTGGGTTTTTTCAGCTTTGGCGAGCATCTGGAATAACTAGTGAATTACAACTCTATTGTACTGCAATTGGTGCATTGATTTTTGCAGCGTTAATGCTTTTTGCTGGTTGGTTCCATTATCACAAAGCCGCTCCCAAATTGGCCTGGTTCCAAGACGTAGAATCCATGTTGAATCACCACTTAGCAGGATTATTAGGACTTGGGTCTCTTTCTTGGGCGGGACACCAAATCCATGTATCTTTACCAATTAACCAATTTCTTGACGCCGGGGTAGATCCTAAAGAGATACCACTTCCTCATGAATTTATCTTGAATCGTGACCTTTTGGCTCAACTTTATCCTAGTTTTGCCGAAGGAGCAACCCCCTTTTTCACCTTAAATTGGTCCAAATACGCAGAATTTCTGACTTTTCGCGGAGGACTTGATCCAGTAACCGGTGGTCTATGGCTGACCGATATTGCGCACCATCATTTAGCTATTGCTATTCTTTTCTTAATCGCGGGTCATATGTATAGGACCAACTGGGGTATTGGCCATGGACTTAAAGATATTTTGGAGGCTCACAAGGGCCCATTTACAGGACAAGGCCATAAGGGTCTTTATGAAATCTTAACAACGTCATGGCATGCTCAATTATCTCTTAACTTAG